TTCTTCCTCCTGAGTTGAGACCAATTTATCATATAGATGAGGATAAACTGGTGACCTCGGATATTAATGAAATCTATAGAAGAATTATCTATCGGAATAATACTCTTACAGATCTATTAACAACAAGTATAGCTACGCCAGAAGAATTAATAATATCTCAGGAAAAATTGCTACAAGAAGCAGTGGATGCACTTCTTGATAATGGAATCTGCGGACAACCAATGAGGGATGATCATAATAGAGTTTACAAGTCGCTTTCAGATGTAATTGAAGGCAAAGAAGGAAGAGTTCGCGAGACTCTGCTTGGTAAACGCGTCGATTATTCAGGGCGGTCAGTGATTGTCGTGGGCCCTTCACTTTCATTACATCGATGTGGATTGCCTCGCGAAATAGCAATAGAACTTTTCCAGGCATTTGTAATTCGTGACCTAATTAGAAAACATCTTGCTTCGAACATCGGAGTTGCTAAGAGTCAAATTCGTAAAAAAAAACCGATTGTATGGGAAATACTTCAAGAAATTCTGGATGACCATCCTGTATTGCTGAATAGAGCGCCTACTCTGCATAGATTAGGCATACAGGCATTCCTCCCCATTTTAGTAGAAGGGCGCGCTATTTGTTTACACCCATTAGTTTGTAAGGGCTTCAATGCGGACTTTGACGGGGATCAAATGGCTGTTCATGTGCCTTTATCTTTGGAGGCTCAAGCAGAGGCACGTTTACTTATGTTTTCTCATATGAATCTTTTGTCTCCAACTATTGGAGATCCCATTTCTGCACCAACTCAAGATATGCTTAGTGGACTCTATGTCTTAACGAGTGGAAATCGTCGGGGTATTTGTGTAAATAGGTATAATCCGTGTAATGGTAGAAACTATCAAAATGAAGATAATAACTATAAGTATACAAAAAAAAAAGAACCGTTTTTTTGTAACGCCTATGATGCAATTGGAGCTTTTCGGCAAAAACGAATCAATTTAGGTAGTCCTTTGTGGCTGCGGTGGCGACTAGATCAACGCGTTATTGCTGCAAGAGAAACTCCCATTGAAATTCACTATGAATCTTTGGGGACCTATTATGAGATTTATGGACACTATCTAATAGTAAGAAGTATAAAAAAAGAAATTCTTTATATATATATTCGAACCACTATTGGGCATATTTCTCTTTATCGAGAAATAGAAGAAGCCATACAGGGGTTTTGGCAGGGCTGTTGTAATTCTATGCTACCAGCGGGAATTCGAGTCTCGCCGGGTTAACTAGGACTATAAAATTGCGGAATTTCTACGTGAATCAAGATCTAGAAAAGGAAGTTATCCAATCACTGACTCAAACCCATTGTCAAATTCTACTCAGCGCAATATGGAGGTACTGATGGCAGAACGGCCCACTCAGGTCTTTCACAATAAAGTGATAGACGGAACTGCCATGAAACGACTTATTAGTCGATTTATTGATCACTATGGAATAGGATATACATCACATATCCTGGATCAAGTAAAGACTCTGGGTTTCCGACAAGCTACCGCCGCATCCATTTCATTAGGAATTGATGATCTTTTAACAATACCTTCTAAAAGATGGCTAGTTCAAGACGCTGAACAACAAAGTTTTATTTTGGAAAAACACCATCATTATGGGAATGTACACGCGGTAGAAAAATTACGTCAATCGATCGAGATCTGGTATGCCACAAGTGAATATTTGCGACAAGAAATGAATCCTAATTTTCGGATGACCGATCCTTTTAATCCAGTCCATATAATGTCTTTTTCGGGAGCCAGAGGAAATGCATCTCAGGTACATCAATTAGTAGGTATGAGAGGATTAATGTCGGATCCCCAAGGTCAAATGATTGATTTACCCATTCAAAGCAATTTACGCGAAGGACTCTCTTTAACAGAATATATTATTTCTTGCTACGGAGCCCGTAAAGGAGTTGTGGATACCGCTATCCGAACATCAGATGCAGGATACCTCACGCGCAGACTTGTTGAAGTAGTTCAACACATTGTTGTACGTCGAACAGATTGTGGCACCGTCCGAGGTATTTCTGTAAGTCCTCGAAATGGAATGATGACCGACAGGATTTTTATCCAAACATTAATTGGGCGTGTATTAGCGGATCATATATATATAGGTTCGCGATGCATTGCTACTAGAAATCAAGATATTGGGGTTGGACTTGTTAATAGATTCATAACTTTTAGAGCACAACCAATCTCTATTCGAACCCCCTTTACTTGTAGGAGTACATCTTGGATTTGTCAACTATGCTATGGCCGAAGCCCAGCTCACGACGACCTGGTTGAATTGGGAGAAGCTGTAGGTATTATTGCAGGTCAATCTATTGGAGAACCAGGTACTCAATTAACATTAAGAACTTTTCATACCGGCGGAGTATTCACAGGGGGTACTGCAGAACATGTCCGAGCCCCTTCTAATGGAAAAATAAAATTCAATGAGGATTTGGTTCATCCGACACGTACACGTCATGGACATCCTGCTTTTCTATGTTCTAGAGACTTGTATGTAACTATTGAAAGTGAAGATATTATACACAATGTGTGTATTCCGCCCAAAAGTTTTCTTTTAGTTCAAAACGATCAATATGTAGAATCAGAACAAGTCATTGCTGAGATTCGCGCGAGAACATCCACTTTGAATTTGAAAGAGAAGGTTCGAAAACATATTTATTCTGACTCAGAAGGCGAAATGCACTGGAATACCGATGTGTACCATGCACCTGAATTTACATATGGTAATATTCATCTCTTACCAAAAACAAGTCATTTATGGATATTATTAGGGGAGCCCTGGAGATCCAGTCCAGGCCCCTGTTCGATCCACAAGGATCAAGATCAAATGAACGCTTATTCTCTTTCTGTTAAGCGAAGATATATTTCTAACCCCTCAGTAACTAATAATCAAGTGAGACACAAATTTTTTAGTTCGTATTTTTCTGGTAAAAATCAAAAAGGAGATAGGATTCCTGATTATTCAGAACTTAATCGAATGACATGTACCGGTCGTTGTAATCTCAGAAATCCGGCCGTTCTCGAGGGGAATTCGGATTTATTGGCAAAGAGGCGAAGAAATAGAGTCATCATCCCACTCGAATCGATTCAAGAGGGCGAGAACCAATTAATACCTTCTTCAGGTATCTCAATTGAAATCCCCCGAAATGGTATTCTCCGTAGAAATAGTATTCTTGCTTATTTGGACGATCCTCGATATATAAGAAAGAGCTCGGGACTTACTAAATATGAGACTAGAGAACTGAATTCAATCGTTAATGAAGAGGAGTTGATTGAGTATCGAGGAGTCAAGGTATTTTGGCCAAAATACCAAAAGGAAGTAAATCCGTTTTTTTTTATTCCCGTGGAAGTCCACATTTTGGCCGAATCTTGTTCCATAATGGTACGGCACAATAGTATTATTGGGATAGATACACAAATCACTTTAAATAGAAGAAGTCGGGTAGGTGGATTGGTCCGAGTGAAGAAAAAAGCAGAAAAAATTAAACTAATAATCTTTTCTGGAGATATCCATTTTCCTGGAAAGACAAACAAGGCATTCCGATTGATACCACCAGGAGGGGGAAAACAAAATTCCAAAGAATACAAAAAATTGAAAAATTGGCTCTATATCCAACGAATGAAACTTTCCAGGTATGAAAAAAAATATTTTGTTTTGGTTCAACCTGTAGTCCCATATAAAAAAACGGATGGTATAAATTTAGGAAGACTTTTCCCACCGGATCTCTTGCAAGAAAGTGATAATCTACAACTTCGAGTTGTCAACTATATCCTTTATTACGACCCAATTCTTGAAATTTGGGACACAAGTATTCAATTAGTTCGGACTTGTTTAGTGTTGAATTGGGACCAAGACAAAAAGATCGAAAAGGCCTGTGCTTCCTTTGTTGAAATAAGGACAAATGGTTTAATTAGAGATTTTCTAAGAATCGACTTAGCGAAGTCACCTATTTTGTATACCGGAAAAAGAAATGATCTGTCGGGTTCAGGATTAATCTCTGAGAATGGATCAGATCGCGCTAATGTCAATCCGTTTTCTTCCATTTATTCCTATTCCAAGGCAAGGATTCAAGAATCCCTTAATCCAAATCAAGGAACTATTCATACGTTATTGAATCGAAATAAGGAATCTCAATCTTTGATAATTTTGTCATCATCCAATTGTTCTCGAACAGGCCCATTCAACGATGTAAAATCTCCCAATGTGATAAAAGAATCAATCAAAGAGGACCCCCTAATTCCAATTAGGAATCCGTTGGGCCCCTTAGGAACAGGCTTTCCAATTTATAATTTTGATTTATTTTCCGATTTAATAACCCATAATCAAATCTTGGTAACTAACTATTTGCAACTTGACAATTTAAAACAGATTTTTCAAATACTTAAATATTATTTACTGGATGAAAAAGGTAAAATTTATAATCCCTATTCCTGCAGTAACATCATTTTGAATCCATTCAATTTGAATTGGTATTTTCTGCATTACAATTGTTGTGAAGAGACATCTACAATCGTTAGTCTTGGGCAGTTTCTTTGTGAAAATGTATGTATAGCCAAAAAAGGACCGCATTTAAAATCGGGTCAAGTTCTAATTCTTCAAGTTGACTCTGTGGTAATACGATCAGCTAAGCCTTATTTGGCTACTCCAGGAGCAACTGTTCATGGACATTATGGGGAAATCCTTTACGAAGGAGATACATTAGTTACATTTATATATGAAAAATCAAGATCTGGTGATATAACGCAAGGTCTTCCAAAAGTGGAACAGGTGTTAGAAGTGCGTTCGATTGATTCAATATCGATGAATCTCGAAAAGAGGATTGAGACTTGGAACAAATGTATAACAAGAATTCTTGGAATTCCTTGGGCATTCCTGATTGGTGCTGAGCTAACTATAGTGCAAAGTCGTATCTCTTTGGTTAATAAGGTTCAAAAGGTTTATCGATCCCAAGGGGTGCAGAT